GTTAATGTAGCTTAATATTTTAAAGCAAGACACTGAAAATGTCTAGACGGGTAAATATCACCCCATAAACAAATAGGTTTGGTCCTAGCCTTTCTATTAGCTCTCAGTGAAATTACACATGCAAGTATCCACAATCCTGTGAAAATGCCCTCTAGACTAATATAACATGAGGAGCGAGTATCAAGCACGCACACATGCAGCTCAAAACACTTTGCTTAGCCACGCCCCCACGGGAGACAGCAGTGACAAACTTTTAGCAATGAACGAAAGTTCAACTAAGTTACACTAATCATAAGAGTTGGTCAATTTCGTGCCAGCCACCGCGGCCATACGATTGACTCAAGTTAATAGAGTTCGGCGTAAAGAGTGTTTAAGATTTGTCCCCTAATAAAGCTAACCTATAATTAAGTCGTAGAAAACTCCAGTTATAGTAAAATACTTTACGAAAGTGGCTTTAATACCCTGAATACACTATAGCTAAGGCACAAACTGGGATTAGATACCCCACTATGCTTAGCCCTAAACTTCAATAACTAAATCAACAAAGTTCTTCGCCAGAATACTACAAGCCACAGCTTGAAACTCAAAGGACCTGGCGGTGCTTTACATCCGTCTAGAGGAGCCTGTTCTATAATCGATACACCCCGATAAACCTTACCACCTCTTGCCATCAGTCTGTATACCGCCATCTTCAGCAAACTCCTTAAAGATTGCAGAGTAAGCAGAAATATTATCATAAAAACGTTAGGTCAAGGTGCAGCCAATGAGGTGGAAAGAAATGGGCTACATTTTCTAATTTAGAAAACCACACACGATAGCCTTTATGAAACCTAAAGGCCTAAGGTGGATTTAGCAGTAAATCAAGAATAGAGAGCTTGATTGAAACAAGGCCATTAAGCACGCACACACCGCCCGTCACCCTCCTCAAACATCATATAAAAGTAAACTAATAATAAACTACTACATACCGATATAGAGGGGATAAGTCGTAACATGGTAAGCGTACTGGAAAGTGCGCTTGGACGAATCAAAGTGTAGCTTAAATTAAAGCATCCGGCTTACACCCGGAAGATCTCACAACAAATGACCACTTTGAGCCAACTCTAGCCCTAATCTCATACAATTATAATAACTAAACATAATAACCAAATCATTTACCCACTATAAAAGTATAGGAGATAGAAATTATATTCCAGGCGCAATAGATACAGTACCGTAAGGGAAAGACAAAAAATCAACAAAGCACAATAAAGCAAAGACAAACTCTTGTACCTTCTGCATAATGAATTAACTAGAAATAACTTTATATAGAGAACTTCAACAATGCTCCCCGAAACCAAGCGAGCTACCCAAGGACAGCTAAAAGAGCACACCCATCTATGTGGCAAAATAGTGGGAAAATCTATGGGTAGTGGCGACAAACCTACCGAGCCTGGTGATAGCTGGTTGTCCAAGACAGAATTTTAGTTCAACCTTAAATTTACTTACAGAACTATTTAATCCTCCCGTAAATTTAATCGTTAGTCTAAAGAGGGACAGCTCCTTAGACCCTAGGAAACAACCTTTATATAGAGAGTAAAACGCCCCACCACCATAGTTGGCCTAAAAGCAGCCATCAATTAAGAAAGCGTTCAAGCTCAACACTCACCTTTCATTAATCTCACTCAACATACTGAACTCCTAAAGCACATTGGACTAATCTATTACTTAATAGAAGCAATAATGTTAATATAAGTAACATGAAACTATTCTCCCCGCATAAGCTTATCTCAGACCGAAACAACTACCGTTAGTTACCAGCTCAATCATTATATACCACAACCTAATCAACCCATTAAACAAACTGTTAACCCAACACAGGTATGCATCCAGGAAAGATTAAAAAAAGTAAAAGGAACTCGGCAAACTCTAACCCCGCCTGTTTACCAAAAACATCACCTCTAGCATTACTAGTATTAGAGGCACTGCCTGCCCAGTGACACATGTTTAACGGCCGCGGTACCCTGACCGTGCAAAGGTAGCATAATCACTTGTTCTCTAAATAGGGACTTGCATGAATGGCCACACGAGGGTTTAACTGTCTCTTACTTTTAATCAGTGAAATTGACCTATCCGTGAAGAGGCGGATATAACTAAATAAGACGAGAAGACCCTATGGAGCTTCAATTTAATAATACAAACAAATATCTTAAAACCCACAGGCACTAACCCACCGTCAATGTATTATAAATTTTGGTTGGGGTGACCTCGGAGCACAGCACAACCTCCGAAAAACTTATACCAAGACCTCACTAGTCTAAGTAATTTACACTTATTGACCCAATAACTTGATCAACGGACCAAGTTACCCTAGGGATAACAGCGCAATCCTATTTTAGAGTTCATATCGACAATAGGGTTTACGACCTCGATGTTGGATCAAGACATCCTAATGGTGCAGCCGCTATTAAGGGTTCGTTTGTTCAACGATTAAAGTCTTACGTGATCTGAGTTCAGACCGGAGAAATCCAGGTCGGTTTCTATCTATTAAACATTTCTCCCAGTACGAAAGGACAAGAGAAATGGAGCCTACCTCACAAGGCGCTCCCATAAATCAAATGATTATAATCTTAATTTCACAAATTATTACCCCTGCCCAAGAACAGGGCTTGTTAAGATGGCAGAGCCCGGTAATTGCATAAAACTTAAAACTTTATGATCAGAGGTTCAACTCCTCTTCTTAACAAGGTGTTCATAATCAATTTACTTCTACTAGTTATCCCTGCTCTAATTGCCATAGCATTTCTGACACTTATTGAACGAAAAATTTTAGGCTATATACAATTTCGCAAAGGCCCTAACATCGTAGGTCCTTACGGTTTACTCCAACCAATCGCAGATGCAATAAAACTCTTTACAAAAGAACCCCTACTCCCCACTACATCTGCCACAACACTATACGTAACTGCCCCAACCCTAGCTCTCTCCATTGCCCTCCTCATATGAACCCCCCTCCCCATACCACATCCCTTAATTAACTTTAACTTAGGCCTTCTATTTATACTAGCTACATCAAGCCTAGCCGTATACTCAATTCTATGATCTGGATGAGCATCCAACTCAAACTACGCACTTATCGGAGCACTACGAGCCGTAGCCCAAACAATCTCATATGAAGTTACCCTAGCCATCATTCTACTATCCGTCCTACTAATAAGCGGCTCATTCAAACTACACTCACTCATTGTAACACAAGAACACTCTTGACTACTACTACCATCGTGACCCCTAGCCATGATATGATTTATTTCTACATTAGCAGAAACTAATCGAGCCCCCTTTGATTTAACAGAAGGCGAATCAGAACTAGTTTCAGGCTTCAACATCGAATACGCTGCAGGCTCATTTGCCCTATTTTTTATAGCAGAATATATAAATATTATTATAATAAATGCTCTCACCACTACTATCTTCCTAGCAACGTCCCACAACATTACTATATCAGAACTTTACACAATAAATTTTGTAACCAAAACCGTCCTACTAACCTCCCTATTCCTATGAATCCGAACAGCATACCCCCGATTCCGATATGATCAACTAATGCATCTTCTATGAAAAAAGTTTTTACCACTAACATTAGCACTATGCATGTGATATATCTCAATACCTATTCTAATATCTGGCATTCCACCCCAAACGTAAGAAATATGTCTGACAAAAGAATTACTTTGATAGAGTAAATTATAGAGGTTTAAATCCTCTTATTTCTAGAACTATAGGAATTGAACCCATACCTGAGAACTCAAAACTCTCCGTGCTACCTATTACACTATATCCTAGACAGTAAGGTCAGCTAAATAAGCTATCGGGCCCATACCCCGAAAATGTTGGTTTAACCCTTCCCGTACTAAAATAAATCCTCTAGCCTACCTCATTATTTCCTTTACCATCCTAATAGGAACCCTGATCACAATTCTAAGCTCACATTGATTTCTGATTTGAATAGGCTTAGAGCTAAACATATTAGCTATTGTACCAATTCTAGCCAAAAACACAAGCCCCCGCTCCACAGAAGCATCCACTAAATATTTTTTAATGCAAGCAACCGCATCAATGATTCTCCTAATAGCCATCTTCCTTAATACTCTATTTTCCGGACAATGAACAATTAGCCCATCCCTTAACAAAATTCTATCCACAATAATATTAATTGCCCTAGTAATAAAACTAGGAATAGCTCCCCTTCACTTCTGACTTCCAGAAGTAACCCAAGGCATTCCTCTAATTCCCGCTATACTTATTCTTACATGACAAAAATTAGCCCCCATATCAATTATTCTTCAAATCTTTCCACCAATAAATCTAAATATTCTACTAGTAATCTCAATCTTATCAATTATAATTGGCAGCTGAGGAGGACTTAATCAAACACAACTACGCAAGATCCTAGCCTACTCATCAATTACCCATATAGGATGAATAATAGCAGTACTACACTACGACCCAAACATTACTATTCTAACCCTAATCATTTATATTTTCCTAACAGTTTCCACTTTTATAATATTCTACACAAATTCAAACCTAACAACCCTCTCACTATCACACTCCTGAAATAAGCTCACATGAATAATACCCATAATTCCACTAATAATGATATCCTTAGGGGGCCTACCCCCACTAACAGGCTTCTCTCCCAAATGAGCTATCATACAAGAACTTACAAAAAATGAAAACCTCATTTTTCCCCTCACCATAGCAATACTAACATTAATAAATTTATACTTCTACATACGACTAATATATTCCATCTCAATAACAATGTTTCCCACATCTAACAACACAAAAATCGATTGACAACTAAAATATATAAAATCAACACCACTACTATCCCCACTCACAGTATCCTCTACCCTACTTCTACCCGTAACACCAATAATACTAATAATATAGAAATTTAGGTTAATACAGACCAAGAGCCTTCAAAGCTCTCAGTAAGTAAGCTCTACTTAATTTCTGCATCTCTATAAGGACTGCAAAACTCTATTTTGCATCAACTGAACGCAAATCAACTACTTTAATTAAGCTAAGCCCTTTCTAGATTGATGGGACTTTAACCCACGAAAATTTAGTTAACAGCTAAAAAGCCTAATCAACTGGCTTCAATCTACTTCTCCCGCCGTTGGGGAAAAAGGCGGGAGAAGCCCCGGCAGAATTGAAGCTGCTTCTTTGAATTTGCAATTCAATGTGATATATCACCTCAGGGCTGGTAAAAAGAGGATTACCCCCTCTGTCTTTAGATTTACAGTCTAATGCTTACTCAGCCATTTTACCTTCTCCTACCTATGTTCATAAACCGCTGATTATTTTCAACCAACCATAAAGACATCGGAACATTATATCTACTATTTGGTGCTTGAGCAGGGGCAGTAGGAACAGCCCTGAGCCTTTTAATTCGAGCAGAATTAGGTCAACCTGGAAGTCTAATGGAAGATGATCATGTATACAACGTTATTGTTACCGCCCATGCATTCATTATAATTTTCTTTATAGTAATACCAATTATAATTGGAGGATTTGGAAACTGACTAGTTCCCCTAATAATTGGTGCCCCTGACATAGCATTTCCCCGAATAAATAATATAAGCTTCTGACTTCTACCCCCATCTCTACTACTCTTACTTGCATCCTCAACTCTAGAAGCCGGCGCAGGAACCGGCTGAACGGTTTACCCGCCCTTAGCAGGAAATATATCACACCCAGGAGCCTCTGTAGATCTAACTATTTTCTCACTTCATTTAGCAGGTATTTCTTCAATTCTAGGAGCCATTAACTTTATTACAACCATTATTAATATAAAACCCCCAGCCATGACCCAATACCAAACACCTCTTTTTGTCTGATCCGTCCTTATTACAGCAGTCCTTTTACTCCTCTCTCTTCCAGTCCTAGCCGCCGGAATTACTATACTACTCACCGACCGTAACCTCAATACTACTTTCTTCGATCCTGCCGGTGGCGGCGATCCTATTCTATATCAACACCTATTTTGATTCTTCGGGCACCCTGAAGTATATATTCTTATTCTACCGGGCTTCGGAATAATCTCACATATCGTAACATATTATTCCAACAAAAAAGAGCCATTTGGGTATATGGGAATAGTCTGAGCTATGATATCCATTGGCTTCCTGGGATTTATTGTGTGAGCTCATCACATATTTACAGTAGGAATAGATGTTGATACGCGCGCATATTTTACATCAGCCACTATAATTATTGCTATCCCTACTGGGGTAAAAGTCTTCAGCTGACTAGCTACATTACATGGTGGCAACATTAAATGATCTCCCGCAATGCTATGGGCTCTAGGCTTTATTTTCCTCTTTACTGTTGGTGGACTGACAGGAATTGTGCTAGCCAACTCATCACTAGACATTGTTCTACATGATACATATTATGTAGTAGCCCATTTCCACTACGTCTTATCCATAGGAGCAGTGTTCGCTATCATGGGTGGCTTTATTCACTGATTCCCATTATTTTCAGGTTATACACTTAATCAAACCTATGCCAAAATTCACTTTACCATCATATTTGTAGGTGTAAACTTAACTTTCTTCCCACAACATTTCCTTGGTTTATCTGGAATACCTCGACGATACTCAGATTACCCTGACGCTTACACCACATGAAATATTATTTCATCTGTGGGCTCATTCATCTCTCTAACAGCAGTAATCTTAATAATCTTCATAATCTGAGAAGCTTTCTCCTCAAAACGAAAGGTTTCAACTATTGAACAACTATCTACTAATCTAGAGTGACTTTACGGCTGTCCTCCTCCTTATCACACATTTGAAGAGTCCACTTATGTAAAAACTCTAGTCGAAAAAGGAAGGATTTGAACCCCCAAAAATTGGTTTCAAGCCAACTCCATAGACCCTATGACTTTTTCAATAAGATATTAGTAAAACAATTACATAACTTTGTCAAAGTTAAATTATAGACTTAAATCTATATATCTTAATGGCAACACCAGCTCAACTAGGCTTACAAAACGCTTCATCTCCTATTATAGAAGAACTTATCGCTTTTCACGACCATGCCCTTATAATTATCTTCTTAATTAGCTCACTAGTCCTATATATTATTTCCCTAATACTTACTACAAAATTAACCCACACCAGCACCATAAACGCCCAAGAAATTGAAATAATCTGAACTATTCTGCCCGCTATCATTCTTATTATAATTGCTCTCCCATCCCTACGTATCCTCTATATAACAGACGAATTTAATAAACCCTACCTAACCCTTAAAGCAATCGGCCATCAATGATACTGAAGCTATGAATACTCAGACTATGAAGATCTAGCATTTGACTCCTATATTACACCAACCTACTTCCTTGAACCTGGTGAGTTTCGACTTCTCGAAGTAGATAATCGGACAACCCTTCCGATAGAAGCAGATATTCGTATACTAATTACATCACAAGATGTCTTACACTCATGAGCTGTTCCATCATTGGGTGTTAAAACAGACGCAATCCCCGGACGCTTAAACCAAGCCATACTAGCCTCTATACGTCCAGGCCTATTCTATGGACAGTGCTCAGAAATCTGCGGATCAAATCATAGCTTCATGCCAATCGTTCTAGAATTTATCTATTTCCAAGACTTCGAAGTATGAGCCTCATACTTATATATCGTATCACTGTAAAGCTATCTAGCATTAACCTTTTAAGTTAAAGACCGAGAGCACTCCCCTCTCTACAGTGAATGCCTCAACTAGATATTTCACCATGACCAATAGTGATCTTATCTATAATTGCAGCTCTATTCTACTTTATTCAATTAAAATTACTGAATTTTACTTTTTATAATACTCCATTATCAAAACCAATAAAAACACAAAAACACAAAACAACCTGAGAACTAAAATGAACCAAAATTTATTTACCTCTTTCAATATCCCAATAATATTAGGAATCCCCTTAGTAGTATTAATTATTTTATTTCCTATCACATTAATTATGCCCTCCAACAAGCTAATCAACAACCGACTTTCTTCTCTTCAACAATGATTAATTCAACTGACACTAAAACAAATGATAATAGTCCATACCAATAAAGGACGAACATGATCCCTTATACTCTTAGCTCTAATCTCCTTCATTGCTCTAAATAACCTCCTTGGACTCACACCCTATGCATTTACACCCACTACCCAACTATCAATGAACCTAGGCATAGCAATCCCCCTATGAGCAGCAACCGTATTTATAGGACTTCGATTCAAAACAAAGGCGTCTCTTGCCCACTTCCTACCCCAAGGAACACCCGTCCCACTTATCCCAATACTAATCATTATTGAAACAATTAGCCTGTTTATCCAGCCAATAGCACTAGCTGTACGATTAACAGCCAATATTACAGCAGGCCATCTACTAATACACTTGCTTGGGGATACTGCACTAACCCTTATATCAATTTATGTATCTTCCTCTACAATCACCATTATTATTATTATCTTACTGATTACTCTAGAGTTAGGTGTAGCTCTAATTCAAGCTTATGTCTTTACTCTTCTAGTAAGTCTATACTTACACGATAACTCATAATGACACACCAAACACACGCCTACCATATAGTAAACCCAAGTCCCTGACCATTAACAGGAGCTCTATCAGCCTTCCTATTAACTTCTGGCTTAGTTATATGATTTCATTTCTATTACACCCCTCTCCTTGCCACCGGACTACTAGCCAGCGCAATAACAATATTCCAATGATGACGTGACGTTGTCCGAGAGGGTACATATCAAGGCCACCACACCCCACCCGTACAAAAAGGCCTCCGATACGGGATAGTCTTATTCATTATCTCAGAAATTTTCTTTTTTACTGGCTTCTTCTGAGCATTCTATCACTCTAGCCTAGCCCCTACTCCACAAACAGGAGGACATTGACCCCCTACAGGCATCCTTCCCCTTAACCCCATAGAAGTACCACTACTAAATACAGCTGTTCTACTCGCATCAGGAGTCACAATCACCTGAGCACATCACAGTCTAATAGAAGCCAATCGAAAAGAATCAGCCCAAGCACTATTTATAACCATCGCACTGGGAGCTTACTTCACCTATCTGCAAGTATCGGAATATTCTGAAACTCCCTTCACTATCTCTGATGGAATCTACGGCTCCACATTCTTTATAGCCACAGGTTTCCATGGTCTCCACGTAATTATCGGAACTACTTTCCTTGCCACATGTTACATTCGCCAACAAATATACCATTTCACATCCAATCACCATTTCGGCTTTGAAGCCGCCGCATGATACTGACATTTTGTAGATGTAGTATGACTATTCCTCTATATTTCTATTTACTGATGAGGATCCTACTCCCTTAGTATAAATAGTACTATTGACTTCCAATCAATAAGTCTCGACATACTCGAGAGAGAGTAATTAATCTAGCTTTAACCCTAGCAACTAACATTCTACTAGCTCTACTACTAATTATTATCACATTTTGACTCCCACAATTAAATATATATGCCGAAAAACATAACCCCTACGAATGTGGGTTTGACCCTACAACTTCTGCCCGCCTACCTTTCTCTATAAAATTTTTTCTGGTTGCCATTACATTTCTTCTATTCGACCTAGAAATCGCTCTACTATTACCCCTACCTTGAGCAACTCAAACAAACAACCTAATATTAACAATTAATATAATTATAGCCCTACTAGTCATCCTAGCACTAGGACTAGCTTATGAATGAACCCAAAAGGGCTTAGAATGAATTGAATTAGTAAATAGTTTAACTAAAACAAATGATTTCGACTCATTAGATTATGATAAATCATATTTACTAAAGTGCCTTTTATCTATATTAATGTTTTACTAGCATACTTTATATCTCTACTAGGACTATTAATTTACCGTTCTCACCTAATATCATCCCTACTGTGCCTAGAAGGTATAATACTATCACTATTTATTATAGCTACACTTACAACTTTAAATATGCACCTGACATTAATATATATAATACCTATTGTACTTCTAGTATTCGCCGCATGCGAAGCCGCAGTGGGCCTAGCCCTACTAGTTTTAATCTCTAACCTGTACGGCCTAGATTACGTACAAAACCTTAATCTACTCCAATGTTAAAAATTATTCTACCAACAATCATAATACTCCCAATAATATGACTTTCAAAAACTCACATAATATGAATTAACATAATAACTTCTAGCCTACTAATTAGCGCCCTTACCCTCATATCCCTATATGTGCCCAATATCTCATGTAACCTATCACTAAATTTTTTCTCAGATCCACTGACATCACCCCTCCTAACCCTCACAGCCTGACTACTACCATTAATAATTCTAGCCACACAACAACATCTCTACAACAACCCCCTCCCACGAAAAAAACTATATATATCAATACTAATCCTCCTACAAATCTCATTAATTATAACATTCACGGCCACAGAACTAATTTTATTCTATATCCTGTTTGAAACTACCCTAATCCCCACTCTAATTATTATTACCCGATGAGGGTACCAACCAGAACGTCTCAATGCCGGCTCATACTTCCTATTCTATACATTAGCTGGATCTCTCCCCCTACTTATTACACTTCTTTATCACCTAAACAACTTAGGCTCTTTAAACATACTAACAATAATAATATATACTAAAGAAACATTACTCTCTTGAACCAATAATGTCATATGATTGGGTTGTATAATAGCCTTCATAGTTAAAATACCCTTATATGGACTTCACCTTTGACTCCCTAAAGCCCATGTCGAAGCCCCAATTGCCGGTTCAATAGTACTTGCAGCAGTCTTACTAAAACTAGGTGGCTATGGCATAATACGAATTACTCCTATCCTTAATCCCCTAACAGAAAAAATAGGTTACCCCTTTCTTATTTTATCACTATGAGGCATAATCATAACAAGCTCTATCTGTTTACGACAAGCCGATTTAAAATCACTCATCGCCTACTCCTCTGTTAGCCACATAGCACTTGTTATTTTAGCTATTCTCATTCAAACCCCCTGAAGCTTCACAGGCGCAATAATTCTAATGATTGCCCACGGACTCACCTCATCCCTATTATTCTGCCTAGCAAACTCAAATTACGAACGAATTCACAGCCGAACTATAATATTCACCCGAGGCCTCCAAACATTATTTCCATTACTAGCTCTCTGATGACTCCTAGCTAATCTAGCCAACCTTGCCCTACCCCCAACCATTAATTTAATAGGAGAACTATTTACAATTTTAGCCTCCTTCTCCTGATCCAACTTCACTATTATATTTACAGGATTTAATATACTAATTACAGCCCTATACTCCCTACACATGTTTAGTTCAACACAACGAGGACCACTAACATACAGTACCAGCAACGTAAAACCCCTATTCACACGAGAAAACACGTTAATGATTATACATATAGCACCAATTCTCCTCTTAACTATAGACCCTAAAACAATTATAGGCTTAACACCCTGTAGCTATAGTTTAATAAAAACATTAGATTGTGAATCTAATAACAGAAGCTCACAACTTCTTAACTACCGAGAAAGTACGCAAGAACTGCTAACTCATGCTACCAGGCCTAATAACCCGGCTTTCTCTACTTTTAAAGGATAGTAGTTATCCATTGGCCTTAGGAGCCAAAAACATTGGTGCAACTCCAAATAAAAGTAAAAATACACTCTTCCCTCATTCTAATAACACTAATTCCCCTGCTAGCACCCATTATAATTACCCTAATTAATCCCCACAAAAACTCTTTATATCCACACTATGTAAAACTAGCTATCATTTACGCCCTCATCATCAGCATCTTATCTACAACAATATTTATTTTCACAGGCCAAGAGTCGACAATCTCAAATTGACATTGAATAACAATTCAAACTATTAAATTATCAATAAGCTTCAAACTAGATTTCTTCTCTATAATATTTACCCCCGTGGCACTATTCGTTACCTGATCAATTGTAGAATTCTCAATATGATATATAAGCTCAGATCCAAATATTAATCAATTCCTCAAGTATCTACTTATTTTCCTTGTCACAATACTAATTTTAATCACCGCCAATAATCTATTCCAACTTTTTATCGGATGGGAGGGAATGGGCATTATATCTTTCCTACTAATTAGCTGATGACACGGCCGAACAGACGCTAACACAGCAGCCCTACAAGCAATCCTTTATAACCGTATCGGAGATATTGGCTTTATTCTAGCAATAGCATGATTCTTCCTATACTCCAACTCATGAGACTTCCAACAAATATTTATTCTCGACTCTACATCAAACTCCTTCCCTCTAATAAGTCTCCTCCTAGCAGCAACAGGAAAGTCAGCCCAATTTGGCCTTCATCCATGACTACCCTCTGCTATAGAAGGACCTACCCCAGTATCAGCACTACTACACTCCAGCACAATAGTTGTAGCAGGAGTTTTCCTAATTATCCGATTCCACCCCCTAATCGAAAATAATCTGCTTACCCAAACTCTTATCTTATCACTAGGAGCTATCACCACTCTATTTACAGCAATCTGTGCTATCACACAAAATGACCTAAAAAAGATTGTAGCCTTCTCAACCTCAAGCCAACTAGGCTTAATGATAGTAACAATCGGCATTAACCAACCACATCTAGCCTTTCTCCATATCTGTACTCACGCCTTCTTTAAAGCCATACTATTTCTATCCGCAGGATCCATTATTCATAGTCTCAATAATGAACAAGACATCCGAAAAATAGGGGGTCTATTTAAAACCCTGCCATTCACTGCCTCCTCCCTTGTCATTGGCAGCCTCGCCCTAATAGGCACACCCTTTCTCACAGGCTTCTACTCAAAAGACCTAATTATCGAAACCGCCAACACGTCGTATACCAACGCCTGAGCCCTCACAACCACTCTTGTAGCTACTTCCCTTACAGCTATATACAGTATCCGCATTATTTCTCATACAATAACAGAATATCCCCGTTTTTCAACCCTTATCACAATTAACGAGAATAACCCCCAATTAATAAATCCAATTAATCGCCTAGCACTAGGTAGTATTTTCGCTGGGTTTCTTATTTCTAGTTGTATTCCTCCCACCTCACAACCCCAAGTTACCATGCCACACTATCTTAAACTCATAGCCTTAAGTGTTACCATCTTAGGACTTTTCCTGGCAATAGAACTCAGCTTCATAACCAACAACATAAAATTAAGCACCCCAGTAAAAACCTTCTACTTCTCTAATATATTAGGCTTCTATTCAATCACTACTCATCGTCTCAACCCCCACTCAAGCCTAACTGCAAGCCAAAATTTTACATCTACTCTACTAGACCTATTCTGATTTGAAAAAGCTATACCAAAACTAACAATACAAACTCAAATCTCAATCTCCACAACCACATCAACCCAAAAAGGCTTAATTAAACTCTATTTCCTATCTTTCTTTATTCCACCCACTCTAGCACTTATCCTAACCATTTAACCCCCACCCCGAGTCAACTCAATAGCAATATGCATACCCATAAATAACGCCCAACAAGTAACCAAAACAACTCAAACACCATAATTATATAAAGCAGCTGCACCCGTAGGATCCTCACGAATCAACCCCGGCCCTTCACCCTCATAAATTATTCAACTCGCCACAGTCTTATAATTAACAGTAACCTCCACCGTCTTATTGAAATCACCACCCAATAAAACCACTATAGTTATTTCTATTATTAAACCCAACATGAAAATCCCCAAAATATCAATACTCGACACCCACGTCTCAGGATGCTCGTCAATAGCCATAGCCGCAGTATAACCAAAAACAACCATCATACCTCCTAAATAAATCAAAAATACTATAAGCCCTATATATGACCCACCAAAATATAGCGTAATCATACAACCCACAGCACCACTAAAAATCAACATCAACCCACCATAGATAGGCGAAGGCTTAGAAGAAAATCCTACAAACCCTATCACCAAAATAATACTCAATAAAAATAATGTATATGTCATTATTCCCACATGGACTATAACCATGACTAATGATATGAAAAACCATTGTTGTATTTCAACTATAAGAATATAATGACTTCCCCCCGCAAAACACACCCACTAGCAAAGATCATTAATGAATCATTCATCGATCTCCCCACACCATCCAACATTTCCTCTTGATGAAACTTTGGCTCGCTCTTAGGCATTTGCCTAATCATTCAAATCACCACCGGCCTATTCTTAGCCATACATTACACACCAGATACCTCAACTGCCTTCTCCTCCGTCGCCCATATCACCCGAGACGTTAACTACGGTTGAATAATTCGCTATATACATGCCAACGGCGCTTCCATATTCTTCGTATGCCTTTTTCTCCATATTGGTCGAGGACTTTACTATGGATCTTTCCTTTTTCTGAAGACTTGAAATATCGGTATTATCCTACTACTTACAACCATAGCCACAGCATTTATAGGCTATGTTCTTCCATGAGGCCAAATATCATTCTGAGGGGCCACAGTAATTACAAACCTTCTATCAGCTATCCCCTATATCGGATCTGACCTTGTACAATGAATTTGAGGTGGCTTCTCAGTAGATAAAGCCACTCTCACACGATTCTTTACTTTTCACTTTATCTTACCCTTTATTATCGCAGCCCTAGCAACTATTCACCTCTTATTTCTACATGAAACAGGATCAAGCAACCCATCAGGAATAATATCTGACCCCGACAAAGTCGCATTCCACCCCTATTACACAGCTAAGGATATTCTAGGACTGATCTTTCTTCTCTTATCCCTAATAAGCCTAACCCTATTTATACCCGACCTTCTAACGGACCCAGATAATTATACACTAGCCAACCCTCTCAACACTCCACCCCACATTAAGCCAGAGTGGTATTTTCTATTTGCATACGCAATTCTACGATCTATCCCTAATAAACTTGGAGGAGTATTAGCTCTAGTACTTTCTATCCTAATTTTAATGGTCATCCCCATACTACATTTCTCCAAACAACAAAGTATAATATTTCGACCCATTACTCAAATTCTATTCTGAGCCCTGGTAGCTGACCTACTAACTCTTACCTGAATTGGAGGTCAACCAGTTGAGTATCCCTTCGTAACCATTGGCCAAACCGCATCCATTATATACTTCTTCATTATTATTACCCTAATACCCCTTTTCGCCTTAATTGAAAATAAATTACTTAAATGATAGGTCCTTGTAGTATAATTCAATACTCTGGTCTTGTAAACCAGAAATGGAAGTATCTACTCCCTAGGACACTCAGGGAAAGAATTCCTATTCTACCATCAACACCCAAAGCTGAAATTCTAAACTTAAACTATTCCCTGAACTACCAGCCAAGACCCATGCTATTGAAAGCCTAACCACGAAGTATCTTACAAGAATATATATAGACACATAATACACCTACCCGCTATGTAATTAGTGCATTGGTGCTTAACCCCATGAATAATATAAAGTACTACAAATGCATAATTATACATAGTACATTAACCCAAGATGTACATAACACCATCTAAAGACATGCTTATAAGCAAGTACTCTAATTCCACATAGGACCATCGCACATACAAACCTGAGCGTACATTAAATCGTACCCCACATGCGTATCACCCCATACATACAATTATTGATCTTACATCCGTACATTAAATGATTGGTCGGACATAGCGCATTTAGTTTGGTAATCCTTGTGACCACGGATATCCATCTTATACTTTTGGTCTCTTAATCTACCTACCTCCGTGAAACCAGCAACCCGCCCACTTCTACAACTCTTCTCGCTCCGGGCCCATATGGACAGGGCTTGATTATACTTGAACTGTATCCGGCATTTGGTTCCTACCTCAGGGCCATCTCACCAAGATCGTACATACATTCCCCTTAAATAAGACATCACGATGGCGCAGTGCTATCACCCTCTTAACCGCGTCACAGGAACCAACTTGGCGCCTGGGGTAGGATTTTGGGGGGGGAGGCTTTCCTCAGCATTCCCGTAGGTTCCGGAAGGATTCCCAACGACTGTCCTGTGGCGCCTGACTGTGCTTTAATGAACTCTCTGCTATCATCGCACCTAGCTCCTCCAAGCTTATGTTACCGTCGCGCATACCCATCTCGGCTCCCATCCCATCCACCAAGGTGTTATTCAGTCAATGGTTTCAGGACATAATAAATAATTAATTGATATTTTTACACAATAAACCCAAAACCCAAATTAATTTTAAACCACAACCCACAAACTGTAATCCATTTTCTGAGGCACGAACGATAAAGAGACATCCCACTATTAACATTATTTTTACGCAAACCCTATGAACTAAAAACATGTACATTCCCAACACTTCACACACTAACAAACAGTACTATCAACGATTACTTCTCACACACCTCAAACCACACCCTTCAGAAAATGTACTTATAATAATTGAAGAGCAATAAATTAATCTCAACTTATATTTA